CCACTCCAGGAATTTCATTATATCCCTTTTAGGATCGTTCTATTTCATCTGGTATTTCTTGGGAATAAAAGATAGAAAGATAAAGTAAAAAATATCCTAAATTTTATAAAATTTATATAATTGATATATCTATAATCTAAAATTATAGAAAAACTAGTAGAATACAATTTCTTTTGTCTAGGCATTTTATTTTACCTGTACCCTGAAAAAAGAAAAATTGTGGTCAGGAGGCTTAGAGTAGCCAACGCCATTGGAATTTTGATTTTATATATTGGAAAAAATATGTTTTGTTATCTTATAACAACTCAAACTCGACGAAATAATTATATAATAATGAAAGCGAATTCTTGGGAAAACTTCACTGAACAAACGATTATTCATGATTCCATACTGGCTCCAAATTAGAGATAGACTTGTTCCGTTTTTGATTGATTTTCATTTTTTTATATTTATACCAGAAATCCTGGTACGTATCTATTGTTCAAATCATTGGTCCGGTCCTAAATGTAGTAGATGTAGCCTTTCAGCCGGGTAAGATGCCTAAGCTTTATAACGCTCTGGTAGTTAAAGGTATAGATAGTATGGGTCTACCAATTACTTTGCGTTGTGATTTACTGGCATTACTAGGAGACAATCAAATTCTAGCTATAGCTAGGGCTAATTTGTCTTTATATCGTTGTATTAAGGGCGGGAATGAAAGTATTTGACAAAAGAGCTCCCTTTTATATTGTATATTGAGGGGCCGATAGTAGAGAATATTTACGAAGCAATGCTAAAGGGTACACCTCCCTTATTTCGGTTTACGGCACATTCTGCAAAGCATTGGCGGGTGTAGAGAGTAGCATAATGTCTGTTATTACTCTACAATAGCCATACAGTTTTTTAGACGATAATAATCCAAGCCAATCTAAAACAAGTACTTCTTTTCTTTTTTATTAATTTTTATTAAAAAGTAGAATATGATTTTAATTCACTTTCTTTTTTTCCGTTGTATTTTTTTCGAAAATTCATATTATATTGACAACAGTGTATCGATAAAATATAATTCATCGTAATTAAGTCTATCTATTTATCTCGATCCTATAGTTTTGCTTTTTTACTTTACTTCAAGTAAATGGTGGGTTCGTTGGATTCATTTTGAGACAAAAAGTTTTTTTGTGTGATCTATAAATTTTTAAATTTTGCTATTTATCTATATTTTTCTTTTATTTGATAACTTCTTGTATTTTCATCCGATCTCTTCATTTTCATTAATTTTAATTTGTCTTGTTTTGCTACTTTAATATTTTTATTTTCTCGTATAATAAAATTCATATATATATTTTTTTTTGATTGTATCTACAAACCTTTTTATTCGACTTGGGTTGCTAACTCAATGGTAGAGTACTCGGCTTTTAAGTGCGGCTAGGATCTTTTACACATTTAGATGAAGGAAGGAATTCGTCTATACCATCGGTAAAGTTTGGAAGACCACGACTGATCCTGAAGAGGAATGAATGGAAAAAACAGCATGTCGTATTAATGGAGAATTTTTAGAATATTTCATTCTTATTGGCCCGGTACAAAAAAACTTTTTTGAATTCTTGAAACGGAACAAAAGAAATTCCATTTTAAGTTAGGTTAAATGAATAAATGGATAGAGCCCTATGGCTTCAATTTTTTTCTAGGGAAAGAAAAAGAAACGAGCTTTAGTTCTTAATTTGAATGATTCCCCGCTCTAATTATAGGTTAAAAATAGATTAGTACCTGTTGCGGGAAAAGTTTTTACTATGGCTGGATTATCGATTTTATAATGAATCCTAACTATTGTGACTCTCCATTATGAAATGGAGATCGATGTGTAGAAGAAGCAGTATATTGATAAAGAATTTTTTTTTCCAAAATCAAAAGAGCGGTTGGGTTGAAAAAATAAAGGATTTCTAACCTTCTTCTTATTGTATAACGAACATAAACCGGTTAAATGAAAGGGAGAGGGTAGAGAATCTGTTGATAAATTTACCGAGGTATTTATTCTTTTCTTACTAACAATACCTTGTTTTGACTGTATCGCACTATGTATTATTTGATAACCCCAAAAATCCTATACCTTTGCTCCAATTAAAATTTCAAATGGAGGAATTCAAAAGATATTTAGAACTAGATAGATCTCAGCAACATGACTTCATATATCCACTTATTTTTCAGGAGTATATTTATGCCCTTGCTCATGATCGTGGTTTAAATAAATCTATTTTTTTTGAAAATGCAGATTATGACAATAAATCTAGCTTACTAATTGTGAAACGTTTAATCACTCATTTAATTACTCAAATGTATCAACAGAATAATTTTATTTTTTATACTAATGATTTTAAGCCAAATAAATTTTTGGGGTACAATACAAATTTGTATTCTCAAATGATATTTGAAGGATTTGCGGTCGTTGTAGAAATTCCATTTTATCTACGATTACTATCTTTTCTAGAAGGTAAAGAAAGAGTAAAATCTCATAATTTACGAT